TCCGCTATGCGCTATTCATGGTGCTACTGTAGAGAAGACTGAATTCGAAGATGGTTACATTCCGTGCTTGTGCTTTTCACCGCTGAAGAGACCTATGGGTCACTGCTAACCGCTTCTGGTCCCAAAGATTCGGGCTTGCTATTTCCGTTGGTTACATCTCTAAATCTTTTTTTTTGCCAGTGACCGGTTTATGGATGAGTGCTCTTGGAGTAGTCGGTCTAGCTCTGAACCAGCAAACTCCGGCTTGAAAGCAGCAAACTACTACGCAAACGGGGCTTAGTCAAGTGACTACACTACTTGAGAAGAAGCATACTTCAAGTTAGCAACGTAAAGGTTGCTTATAGGTCAAGGCGCAGGTGAGACTCTCTCCCGTAAGGGCTTTATTAGAGTAGTTCTTTATTATCTTAGTTAGTAGTAGTAGTAAATAACTATCTTTCTCCCTAAAATAAAAGGGCGAAGCGATTTAATAATATTGAGTTGTAGCGCGACTTGATCATCGTTTTCGGAGCTGACTCAACCACAAATCTGTTGAATGAAGGTAGCTTGCTTACTCTCAGCCACTAGTTAGAAGGAAATCCCTTGACTTCGCTTATGCTCAGTCAAGTGAGGCGGGCTCAGATTCCATTCGAAGTAACGTAACAGGATTCGATGTTGCACCATCTTCCACTCTTCTCGGGATCCGGAGTTTTTCGAGAAAAGGTCCCATCCTTCAATATCATGATTGGGTCGACCAGGCCAGATCATGAGTGAAATATCATGATCGGGTCGACCAGGCCAGATCATGAGTGAATAGAAAATCGAAAACGTACATAGCTGTTCCAGCGGAAATACTTGGAATAATTCTACCACTTCTACTAGGAGTAGCCTTTTTAGTGCTAGCTGAACGTAAAGTAATGGCTTTTGTGCAACGTCGAAAGGGTCCTGATGTAGTGGGATCGTTCGGATTGTTACAACCTCTAGCAGATGGTTCGAAATTGATTCTAAAAGAACCTATTTCACCAAGTAGTGCAAATTTCTCCCTTTTTAGAATGGCTCCAGTGGCTACATTTATGTTAAGTCTGGTCGCTCGGGCCGTTGTACCTTTTGATTATGGTATGGTATTGTCAGATTCGAACATAGGGCTACTTTATTTGTTTGCCATATCTTCGCTAGGTGTTTATGGAATTATTACAGCAGGTCGGTCTAGTAATTAGGGGGGGCGGCCGTTCGGTCGCCTATGATACTAGGACCAATGGGTAAAAAATGGGTTTGTGCCGTAGGTGTTGAACGATCTACTCTACACAGGTGTGGGCTTACAGGGCTAGAGGGCTCATAAACCCTTTCTTTCATTCATCAATAGGGCCCTGGTCGGTCACTTTTCCGGGCCGGGATCGAGAAGTGGAAGTCATAAAAAAGAGATGTTTATCTTCGCACCTCAGATCCAGAGGAAGGGTAGCTTGTCAAGCTGGCCTATATGTAATAATATAAAATCATAGAAAGAGATAAATAAAAAGATTCGCTGTCTTTTTACCGGCTGTTCTTCTTTGTCAACGCTACTAAGGACCTATAGGTTCGCCTACTTGACTTATGAAAGATAATGAGAATGGGTTATTAAAAAAGGAAAAGGTTTGGAACAAGCAAACAAGCAACGGACGAGCGCGCTAGCGCGAAAGCCAGCCGTAAGGCGTTAGCAACGCGCATCCGTTTTCTTGCTGAGCGCGAAAGCCGTAAGGCGTTAGCGCCTTGTAGTAGTTGTAGTTTCAAAAGTGTGCGTTTTCTTGCTAGCGCGCTTGCGCTTGTTTTTAGAGTGATATATAAGCCCTTGATTCCCGTAAGGTTCCCGTAAGGCGTTAAAACTATTAGTTACTAATAGTTGTTTGTTGAAAAAGTGTGCTAACGCAACTAGATCAATTTTCTTTGATTTCCGCCCGCTTTTTTGATAAGCCCTTGATTCCCGTAAGGTTCCCGTAAGGCGTTTTCTTGCTGGAACGGAATTCAAAGAATAGAAGTAAGCGGCTGAGTTAGCCTAGCCTACCCTACTATACAATTATAGTAGGGGCTATACTATACTATACTATACTATACTATAGTAGGCGAGCGAGTTAGCGAAGACGCTTAGGCTAATAGAATCGATAAGAGAGCGTCGGTGCGTAGCCTTCATTCTACTACGCTACGCAAAGGTTACGAAGTCACTTAGCTCGACGTTAGGAGAGTCAAGGGGGAACGCCATACCTACATAGAAGAACCGCTGTTCGCTGACTTTCTAAGGTCTAACCTTTCGCTCCCCTACTGAAAAGGGGCAAAGCCGCTTCGCACACTGATAGACTACTTAAGTTAAGATTCAATTCAAAAGGCGCTACTTAGTTTCGCAAGCCTTTGTCATTGTCAGTCAACTAAGTAGGGCCTGAGGCCCCCTGCGAATCCGTAAATCTGAGGAGCATGCCGCAAAAAAAGAAAAAAGGATGGTCCCCTATGCATTTCATTCTTTCCGGAACGGAAAAAAGAAAAAAGTACCCCCCATCATGGTGAACCTCTCCTTGTGATCGGGATGAGGTAGATGCCTCCCAGCCGGGGGGCGGATCGAATCGGAGTTTCCTTAGGTAGCCACCGACCTACAGTTATCCTTAAACTTCCGTGCTTGGTGGAGAAGAAGCGAACAAAGGTACGCTCGCTTGCTGTCTTGTTCTCTGCCGCGAACTGGGATCGCTCGCCAGCTAGGTCAGATTGGAGCAACATTGTATGAGAACATATTACCCATCTTCGGGGACAAGGGGCGGAACGACCTCTCGATCTACTTACTGCAGCCCAGGACGGGCGTTGTCGTCTAGGCGTTCCCTGTTGCTCCGATCTCCCCTACGCCTAGGACGTTGTTTGGGCCAAGAGCCATAGTGAGTTGCTGTTTCTGCTTGTTTTTTCTCGTTGTTGATACCGGCAAGACCCAGCCAGATGATGTCTGCTGGTTGGTAGTGAGAGGACTCTTAGTACCCGCATACCCAAAAGGGGGCGCTGGTTAAAAAACAATCATTTTATTTTCTTTCTTGCTCTCCCTTAGCAGCGGGAAAGGAGTCTATCTATCTGCCTAGCTTTGGTAGATTTCCCCCAACGCAATCCACAAACTAAAATCCCACGAATCCCTTGGTGGATAAGTCCGACGACTCAGCAGCAGTGCGGAATTTAGTTTCTCGTCCGGTGGATCTGATCTATAGTTAGGGGGCAATACATACCAAAAGGTTCGAAGAAGGAACGCGCATCAGAAGAGTCTAGTTCCAACTCACCCTGATGTCTCACCTACTCACATGAGTGAAGCGACTGGATGCATCAGTCCGGGAAATGCACCCGTGTGAGACCAGATGCATAGGGGAGTCCACCCTACTACAAGCACAGAAGCACGCACGTGGGTACCACTGACTCTAGTCAGATTTTTAGCCCTGTTTTTGACTGGTATTTGGAAAGCCCTTTCCCTTTCCTTTCCTATCATGAAGAAAGTAGGACATGACGGGCTATGTATGTATGGAGGGTCATTCATCCTAGCTATGCGCTATTGACTGACCTGAGCCCGATCCCGAATGCGGTCGGGATTCAATCTTGCTTGGTCGATAATATGGTGGAAACTGTAGTGGAACATAGCCCAATTGAAGCGGTGAGGTTACCTCAACCAGAGCAAGAAAAAAAGCGAGAACAAGCTAAAAGGCGCATCTCTCTAAGCCAAGATCGTCTGCTCCTCAGCAATTGATCCAAAAAGTCCCACAGCTCCTTCTTAGGCGAGCGAAGTGACCTCCGTTGGACGTTGGAAGAAAGAAGCTAATAGAGAAGAAAAGAAAGAAAGAGGCGAATTGCCAGAAAGTTTCTCAAATCCGATCCTTGCATCATCTGATCTCGATCGGGTTAACTCCTAAATTCAGGCAGTGAGCCTCTCATCAGAAGATAGGATAGTTATAGGAGCGGTAAGTTGAGTAAGCGCCGTAACGCTTCATTGCTGAATTCAGCGCGGAATTGGAGATATAACTCGGATTCCCTCCCATGGAGTTGAAGATTATGCAAATCACCCCTTAGTATGCCCTCCAGCACCATCTTTTGTACGCTGTTACGCGCTTCTAGAATATTAATATTGTGATCATCGTTTAATCGGCTCTCCATAAAATCGTAGATAGCCTCACGAATATTATTATCCTGATTGGGGTAGTTTTGTAGTATAACCTCAATGTTCGGATCGAAAAGTATAAGATGATATATCGAATCTTGTATGCTCAATTTAATAAACATCATATCAACACAATATAATTCATTTATTAGATTGCTCTGATAATGCTGAAAATTGACCGAACCCCCTAGAATGCCTCGAACTAAATTTGCGTATTCACCCGGATTTTGTTGCGGTGGGAGTCCATAACCGACGAGAGCTTCAAGAGAGCTTATGCGCTCAAAAAGATAAGTCTCATCTACTTGAGCATTAGCTTGGATGGCTGCATTTTCTGCCGCCGAATTAGAACTAGATATGGAGTTATCTAATAAAAGATCGATTTCTCGGGAATCCTCAATCCACAGGGATGATGGTCCGGAGTGGGTCACGACTTCCCCACTCGAAACATAACAATAAATACCAGAAAAAGCACAAAATACGTGAGAGATCACGTAAAGGCGAAGATATGTAAAGAATAAAGCTATTAGAAGGATCGTTAAAAATTTAAGAATAATTAAAAGTTTTTTAGACCCAGCGAGAACCAAAAAAACGATAGAAAAATATGCAACAAATGAGTAAAATAAAAGAAAAGCAAATATTATTACCGGAGGTCATTGTTACTTCTGGTCCTAGAAAACGTATAAAAGAAACTGCAACGAAACTACCGAGCAGGGGAATAAATACGAGAAGTCTCTGCACGTATTCCCAATAACCATAATATTTGGACATTATATTAGAATTAGATTTATCATTAATGTCTGAATTTGATGAATAAAACCTATTATTTTTATACCCCGAACCCCAACTATCCAAGACACCACAATCTGAGTTTCTTAACATAATAGCAATGCTGCTGACATCTCTAGTTTTAAATCCAAATCTTCTAACATCCAAAGTTTTCAATCCAAATCCGCTCACATTAAAAGTATGAAATCCACGTAACACTCGATTATTAGAAATCCCTAACATGGGTAGGGCAGTCCCAGGGTTTTTTCTCAAGATAAGCATGATTTGATTTTATTTTATTAGTTTTACTATTATTCGTCGTTAGAGGTAAGGTCTACACAACTTTTTTGTGCCTAAAGATCTATACCTCTTTTATTTTTAGGCGCACTCATAGGTCAACACCACTTTTGTGTGTATATCCCTAAAGATCTATAGCTCTTTTATGTGTATATCCCTAAAGATCTACACCTCTTAAGAATTGTCATGGCATTTTCGAACAATCAATCTTTTTCGCCACATCAAGGTGGCCACATCAAGGTGACAGGATTCGAACCTATGGCCCTCTGTACCCAAAACAGATGCGCTGACCAGACTGCGCTACACCTCGTCTCACCCCCCCGGGACGGACCACCCGATCGATGAACACTAGAACCGAACTCGCCCAGCAAACGGGCCGAAGAAGCAAGAGCAATTCCGGCACTATGAAATGAATTCGGGTTCTTGACGTTTATTAACGAATTGCTCTTTAATGGATTGCGGGCCTCAACTCGCAATTCAATAGTTTAAACTAACGAATTCTTGAGCGCCCTTGACTAAGACTAACGAATTGCCGCGAATCCGTTTAAGTAGTTCCGAACTTCAGTTTCATGTAGTTCCGTCAGGCCCCTTTACTGTTAGGGGCGCAGGAGCGCACTTCCGTTTTCTACGCTGGGCACAGGGACGCGAGAACCTGACGTTAGGAATGAGAAAAGTAATCAACCGCTTTTAGAAAACTCGAACTTACTCCACCTCTTTCACTTTAATTTTGAAATCCGGCTCGCTCCCGGCTACCTCACCTATGGCGACCCTTCGCCCGCTTAGAAGTGGATTCGAACCACTGACACAAGGATTTTCAGTCCTTTGCTCTAACCAGCTGAGCTACCTGAACCACTTTCCTAAAGTTTCTTTTCTTCATCGAATAGCGCCCTACCGCAGTGGAGGAGCTTGCTCAAGAACCGAGAGCCGTCCAGTCCCTGGCCGGCCCTCGTTCGGTCAGGTGTTCTTCGTATAGACGCCACCAAGAAAAAGAAAGAGGCTCTCCGCTCCTAGTCACTAAGTAGTGCTATTCTGTCCTCCGGGGGACTCCACCAAGAGGTTCTTTCTCTCACGTGATTTCGCCCGCCCGTTCCACTTCCGTGCCGGAGGAAATGGGATTCGAACCCATCTTCTTGTATGTCGATTTAGCAAACCAATGCCTTAAGCCACTCAGCCATACCTCCAGGAAGACAAGAAGAGGGTTGAAGTGAAGGGCTATCTGATCCGATCACCCTATGTTGTAAAGGGGGCAAGGCGAATAGCAAGCGATAGAACAGGCTCGTGTACGAAAGCACAGGGGCGCTACCAAGAACAAGAGATCCAGAAGTGCATGAGAGGAACCAACAAACAAACAAGCGGTGCAATGGCTAACGTACACCAGGCTTGGACTAACCAAACCTGGCTTGTGTAGCCCGGGTCTACAACCCTGGTTAGTCCGTCCCTACATAAAGGACAGCGTCAAGGTCTATCGCTTGCTTCCATCCTGGGGAGTTATTACACAGTTACATGGGTGTTCTTTCTCTTTCTTGCTTGTTGGGACGGACAAGGACTTACTTTATAACGGGACGGTAAGCGTTTACTAAGCTAACTAACGCTAACTAACACTACGACATAACGTAACAACCGTCCATGGCCTAACTTGAAGGTCGCTTTGAAGCTGACGGAACGAAACTCTAACCTAAGCACCCTTTTTTTTCTTTCACTTTAATGAATTTAAGCAAACTAAGCTTTGCTTTCTTCATTGAAGGTATGTCCTTACCATGCTTGACGGTTTGACCCTTGAACAATTCATGGAGTTGAGCCGTGAAAGTTCCAAGCTTGGTACACTAACCGCTTCGTCTCGCGTCAGCGTCCAATGTCTAAATGACGTTGACCTTGCAAGCAAGCAACGAAAACAACAACAAGCATTAAAGAGAACCGACATGAAAGGCGGAGTAACTAACATACATTGACTGTCTTTAATACATACAATACAGCAAGGCGTTGCGTTAGAACATGACGGAACGGAACCTTACGGGGGAGTCGCACAAGTTGAGGTGAGGTTGTCCTAATTTATACGATACGTAAGGACATACGACCTAGGCCCTTTCTTTGTTGTGGCTCTATACGCCAATCTTTCTTATGAGACTGATAGATAGATATGATTGATGAGTCATTCCGTGATCTGCTTCTATATATAGATTAGGTTTTCCCTTCCCTGGCTCGTGTAGCCTGTGCGGAGCAAGCCGGAACTGGCACCCTTCATATTGAATGAAAGGGTTGGTTGTATTACGACCCGTCGGTCGTATGGTTATTAGGCCCTCTTCTAATCAACACTAATG